GTGTACCATTCAGAGGTTAGAGGGGTGTAAAAAGGATTCTCAAAAAATGAGTAGGGGAAGACCCTTTTTAAATAACTTAGCTCGAACGTCCAGAGTCAGATGCTTAACCCATGCCATCCCTTTCAGCCTTAGAAAGTGTTATCCCATAATCTATCATTCTCAAAAATTCCCAAAGGCTTGACAAGTTCAGCAAAACCGTAAAGAGAGCGGGCTACACCTAGCCTAGCCTATCCAATATCCGATTCAAAAAGAGCTTGGATTGCTGCTTTTCCTCTCTCTGTATAAAGTAAGTCAGTCCGGCAGAGCCCATTGTCAAAGGATCGTTTCGCTGGAATGCTTGCTTGAATCTAGCTACTCCCATTAAAAGTTAGTAAACTTGCTTAGTGTGAAACGCTAAGGAATTCTCTCAAGTGTTTTCTACAGCTTCGATATTCAAGAACACTGACTGTGCCTAGAAATCTTAAGCTTCTGAATCCTACAAGGAGCAGCCAGATTGTCAAAGTACAAGAATAGAACTTGAAGAGCTCCAGAAGGGTTACTAGAGCGTTGACTCGTTCTTCTCACCATTGTTAGCCATGATTAATAACCTCTTGTGGAATATAAAAGAATTCCTTTATGGTCACTGTTGAGGAAATCAAAAATGCTTTATTTGCCATTGGTCCTACAAAAGCCCCAGGCCCTGATGGCTTTCCTGCTTTTTTCTTCCACAAGTGCTGGACAATCTGTAAGGATGATATTACTAAGAGGGTGCTGCAGTGCTTTACCTCTGGTGAGATCCCTGATCATTTAAATGAGACTTTAATTACCTTGGTGCCTACCCTGCCCTCAATCTATGGTGCAGCTCAGACCTATCAGTTCTTTCAGAACCTTATATAAGGTCATCTCTAAAATCATTGTAAGCAGACTGAGGCCTCTTATGAGTCAATTGGTGAGTCCCAACCAGATCCGTCCCTGGTAGACAAATCACTGACAACATCTTCATTGCTCAAGAGGTTCTACACAGATACAGAAGATCAAAAGGAAAGATGGGCTACATTGCTTGGAAAGTTGACCTCTCTAAAGCCTATGGGCACCGCTAGATCGCGTAGCAAGTAAGAAAGCCATAACAGTTCAGAGGTAGTAAGGTCTAGTGCCTTGTACTCTGCTTCGGCACTAGACCTGGAAAGAGTCGGTTGCTTTTTGGAAACCCCAGTCAGTAGGTTTTTTCCGAGAAATACGCAGAAGCCAGTAGTGGACCGTCCGCTATCGGGGCAGCCACCCCAGTCGGCATCAGAGAATGCAAAGAAGGTGGTTAACGGTCCGTTAGGCCAAGGGCCAAGAGAATCCTTCTGATACCGTAAGATGCGTTTTACAGCCTGGAGATCCACGGTGGTGAGAGCGCGCATGAACTGACAAACTTGATTGACGGCATAGCAAATGTAAGGTCTGGTGATAGTGAGGTACTGAAGGGCGCCAACAATACTACGATATTGTGTTGCATCAGAGAGAGGAGCACCATCGTATGCAGAGAGCTTTGAGCGGGTGTGGGACACGGCTTGGAGTCTTGCATATGAGTGCGAGTAAGCAGATCCAAGGTGTATTTAGTCTGAGTCAAGACTAGAGCAGTCGATGTACTGTACGTTTGGCTTCTATTCCCAAGAAGAAATAAAGATCACCAAGATCTTTCATGGCGAAGTGCGTGCCGAATGAAAGGAAAGAAAGGTTCAGAAAGAAAGGAGACTGAGGCAGGACGGTAGTCCTGAGAAGGATCCTGCTGCGAACTGCTCTGTGGCTGGACAGGAGAGAGGTCAACAGCGGCAAGGATAGGAGACTGACCCATATACGTGCGAGGTTCTGAAAGAAAGCGAGAAACTTGACTTAGTTTAGGAACTCGTCCATCCACGGGACACCTTTCGTAGTGAGGGAACTCCTCTGTTTTTAGCTTGACGAGCGACTTTAGTTTGCGAAAAACGCATAAACCCTCGTAAAAGAGGGACGAGTGACAAGGTGACTCGCCCTAATCAAAAAGCGGGAGAGGTTCTGAAAGAAAGAAACTCGATCGGCTACTAGAGACGAGCAAGGGCCAGGGACGCACTCGACGAGCAGACGAGGGACGAGTGGTAGGAGCCGACAAATAGTAGTGCCGGTTCAGTGAAGTCAAGTCTTTACGTCTATAGGGGCTCCCTGACGATCCCGAACCTTTCAAAAGTGAGGGGTATGTGTTGTTTCTTGGCACTATCTTTCTTTGTTATGCTAACCTAAAAAGAGATAGGGATACGGGGCTTGACTTGAAAAACAAACAACTGGCACTGCCCAGGCAGATAGGGCACTTTTTGCCCCGCTTAGCTTAAGTACAGGATACTCAAAAAGACCTCCCGAACGATTGAGAGTGGATTTCAGGTTCGATAGTGTCGAGAAGGCCGGTGACCGTGCTCTCATAAAAGCACCATTGGGTGGTGCTTCCTCTCTCGGAGTTCGAGTTACTCCGTGCCTCTCTTTTCTCTTGAACCCCGAACAAAAA